TATTCAAATTAATTGAAATTCAATTTTGAATCCTTTTAGTCGCGAGGAGCTGGATGAGAAGAAACTCTCACGTCCAGTTCTGTAGTAGAGATGGAATTCTGAAACAACCATCAACTATAACCCCAAAAGAACTAGATTCCGTAAACAACATAGAGGAAGAATGAAGGGAATATCTTATCGAGGTAATCATATTTGTTTCGGTAAATATGCTCTTCAGGCACTTGAACCTGCTTGGATCACATCTAGACAAATCGAAGCAGGTCGACGAGCAATGACACGAAATGCACGCCGTGGTGGAAAAATATGGGTCCGTATATTTCCAGACAAACCAGTTACAGTAAGACCTGCTGAAACACGTATGGGTTCGGGGAAAGGATCCCCTGAATATTGGGTAGCTGTTGTTAAACCGGGGCGAATACTATATGAAATGGGTGGAGTAACCGAAAATATAGCTAGAAGGGCTATTTTAATAGCAGCATCTAAAATGCCTATACGAACTCAATTTATTATTTCGGGATAAAAATGTAGAACCGACAGAGATGAATCTTAGGGATGAAACAAAAACGCAGGTTTCTTTTTTTGGACAAACAATATTTCTTTTATTTTCTTCATCCTTTGCATTGGAAGAATAAACAAAAAATTTGATATGATTCAACCTCAGACCCATTTAAATGTAGCGGATAACAGCGGGGCTCGAGAATTGATGTGTATTCGAATCATAGGAGCTAGTAATCGTCGATATGCTCATATTGGTGACGTTATTGTTGCTGTGATTAAAGAAGCAGTACCAAATATGCCCCTAGAAAAATCAGAAGTAGTGAGAGCTGTAATTGTTCGTACCTGTAAAGAACTAAAACGTGACAGCGGTATGATAATACGATATGATGACAATGCTGCAGTTGTGATTGATCAAGAAGGAAATCCAAAAGGAACTCGAATTTTTGGGGCAATCCCCCGTGAATTGAGACAATTGAATTTTACTAAAATAGTTTCATTAGCTCCCGAGGTATTATAAAATAAAATGAGATCGTGATATCTTTGGGGTATTTGAAAGAAATAGATTAAGAACTAGATTAATTCGTAGATTGTGTCTCACGCATATACCTTGCAAAATTCCTATTCATAAATCAATAAAAAAAAAAAAAAGAAAAACATGTTGATTATATCCAATTTTGAGACACCAATAATTTTAGTTCATCATGGGTAGAGACACTATTGCTGAGATAATAACCTCTATACGAAATGCTGATATGGATAGAAAAAGAGTTGTTCGCATAGCATCTACTAATATTACCGAAAATATTGTTAAAATACTTTTCCGAGAGGGTTTTATCGAAAACGTCAGAAAACATCGAGAAAAAAACAAATATTTTTTGGTTTTAACCCTTCGACATAGAAGGAATGGGAAAAGACCCTATAGAAATTTTTTAAATTTAAAACGGATCAGTAGACCCGGTTTACGAATCTATTCTAACTCTCAACGAATTCCTAGAATTTTAGGTGGGATGGGAATTGTAATTCTTTCTACTTCTCGGGGTATAATGACAGACCGGGAGGCTCGACTAGAACGAATCGGTGGAGAAATTTTGTGTTATATATGGTAATCCATTTAATATCCAAATGGGATCCGAAACCTCTTCCTATTTGTAAAAAAAAAAAGAAAGGGGGTGAGTTGTCTAATATCGTCTTTCCTCCATTAATTGATACTTCAGGGGGGCTTTACCTGAAATGAAAGAACAAAAATGGATTCATGAAGGTTTAATTACTGAATCGCTTCCCAATGGCATGTTCCGAGTTCGGTTAGATAATGAAGATCTGATTCTAGGTTACGTTTCAGGAAAGATCCGACGTAGTTTTATACGGATACTGCCAGGAGATAAAGTCAAAATTGAAGTAAGTCGTTATGATTCAACCAGAGGACGTATAATTTATCGACTCCGAAACAAGGATTCGAAAGATTAGGTCATTTTTATTCGATACGATTCGAGATGCAAAATTTCAAGAAACTTATTTTCTACCAAAAAAGAATTAAGATAAGGAATGACAAATATGAAAATAAGAGCTTCCGTTCGAAAAATTTGTGAAAAATGTCGACTAATCCGTAGGCGGGGGCGCATTATAGTAATTTGTTCCAACCCGAGACATAAACAAAGACAAGGATAATCAGACCCGCTAAAGGGCTCAATGTACAAATAAGAAATATGTTTTGACATAAAATGGATATATCCATATATTTCTGACTCATATTTATGAGATGATACAATATGGCAAAAGCTATACCGAGAACTGGTTCACGTAGGAATGTACGTATTGGTTCACGTAAGAGTGCACGTAGAATACCAAAGGGAGTTATTCATGTTCAAGCAAGTTTCAATAATACCATAGTCACAGTTACAGATGTGCGGGGGCGGGTGGTTTCCTGGTCCTCGGCCGGTACTTGTGGATTCAAGGGTACGAGAAGAGGGACACCCTTTGCCGCTCAAACTGCCGCAGCAAATGC